CTTTTTGGCATTAGCGCCAATCGAATAGATCAGGTGTAGGTGCCTTCTCTTTTTATATTTGAGGTTGCATTGCACATCTATACATATACAATAGGCTGTGTTAAGTTCGGCAGTTCTCCTTTGATTTTATCTTGAAAAGATGGGACTCTTTGCATCTAGTTCGTTTACTCGGACTGATATAACGATCAACTTGTATATGGAGGAAAGGGCGAGGGCACCACGTCTCATCGTAGCCAAATAATTCCATTCATTCGAGTGTATTTATAGGGTAATCATCGAAAGTGGAGCCGGATCTAGTATACTGGGCGGCCGAGCTATTCCCTCAATGCATCATATCATGATCACGGGCACTTCCAATTGTTGTTATGTATGTTGTGATTAATGCTTCCGTAGTGAATCCGTTGATCCGATCCTGTGACAAACGCAAGCCCGCCACAACGGCGATTAAAGAATGCTTCTATTCGTACGTACCAGATGCTTGCTCTATAGAGAGGCAGATTCACAAGCAAAGTGACGTGATAAGCGGATTCTTGTTATTGATATATACCCGAGGCCCAGTAATCAATTGGCTTTGGAGATGGGAGGAGTAGGAACAACTCTGACGTACGGCTTTCAGCCAGTCTTCCTTTAGAGCGACTTGCAGGCTAACCAAAAGCTACAAGCGCACAGTTCGCCAAGCAAAGCAAACGGGAATAAATCAATCAAGACGCTGCATATAAATATAAACAATAAATATATTTATAAAGTCTACGACCTTCCCTAATTTCATGAGAACTCTTGCTCTTAGAAGTCAAAGAAAGCCCTAGAAACGGAAACGGAACTATAAGTAAGTCCTAGCCCCGGAACAAGACAGATTGTCTTTGATCCTTATAACGCTTTGATAGAAAGAGCGAATAACCTGACTTGACTAAGAAAGAGTACAGGACCAAGACCGGAAAGTCACGCTTTGATCTCCTTTAGCAAGGAAAAAGCTTTCAAACGCGTATTCGCTGTTGCGAGCCGACTGAACAAGTGGATTTGATTCATTTGCCTTCTGCCTTCCTGCTGACCTAATACCCTTCGACTATTATCCGATGCCCCTTCTCCTCCGATCAAGACCGGAAGAAGGTAGGTCAGCTCGATCTAGCTATCCTCTTTCGGATTGGACGGGGATGAAGCTAGTCGCATGGATAGGCTTTATTCTAGCTCAGCGGGTTGCTCACCTTCCGGGGACAGAGAGGTCAGCGAAAAAGCTTCAGGAATTGACTAAGCGAGGAGTCAGTCAAGAAGGGAAGTCACTTGTTTTTAGCATCTTTTAAAGAGATTACTTAAACTTCAGGAAGTGAGCTCTTCTGGACCAATCGGTCACCCGTCTTTAGAGAAGTGCTTTTCAATTCCTCGTCACCGGTCTTTTGAGAAAGCCCTAAGTTGTAGTGCTTCGCCCTATCAATTTGGTTCTAGTCGTAAGGTAAGAAAGGACCCGCCTTTCTTCATTGTTGTGACGGAGCCCTGTCCTACTTATCCCAGCTCTAAAGGCAGCTACTGACTCGATAGCTCAAGTTGAGTCGACTGTGATTCTTCTTCTTTTGAACCCGAGCTAATTCTTTTAGTTCTTCTCCCTTCTCTGCTTCTTAGCCCAAGGGCGATAGAGACTCTACTTATTGAGTAGCCTTCACTCTCCGTTCTAGTTGATGAAAGACTTTTCCTATTCCACTGCAAGGGTACGAAACTACGTAGAAGCAATGTCCGCTAAAATCAGTCTTTCTCCTATATAGGAGATTGCCTTACCAAACTCAACTTAATCAATTAACTTCGGGGCGGGGAAAAGAAAGAGAAAGAAAAAGAGGCATAAGTCCACGGGGTAGAATTGCCTTATAGCTCTTAGGTGTCGTAATCCCATGTTTGAAGTCTTGGCCTAACGGATCTTCTCCTAAGTAACAAATAAAAGACTCTAATATGAGAATAGCTTGACCATCTTATCTTTATCAACAAAATAAAATACTTTTTAGTGAACTATCTTACAGCAAATACATTTACCCGAAAGGGAACTGGATCCGTCCAAAGGTAAACTGCCACTTCGACTTATGCTTTTCTATTTGTCTCTTTCCCGGGGCAGGGTGAAATCTAACTGTGGAAGTCTTGCCCGTAGGAGTAGTTTGTATTCCGGGAGAGATTTCTGTGTTTAGGTTACAGGTCCCGTGGGATTACTAATCTATTTTTATCCCGTGGTATAAATAAGATCTTACTTTTAGCTTTTATCTTAGGGCAAAGGGTGTGCACGAGGCCTACCCTATCTTTGTGGCATCGATTCTACAAGTTAGGGAAGAAGGCTGGACGAGTGGAATGAGGGGGAAAATAGAATACTATCTATTTCCCAGCATTTTCGGCTCGATCGACAAAAAAGAAGAGTAGCCCCCTAGAACCTGGAAAAGTCATTATCAATGAATTCCCGAACAATTAATTCTCAACCAACATCCGCGATTCATTCTCGTAAAGATTATAACACACAGAAGACTCCTTACCTTAGGAGCAGGATGAGTGATACATCCTAAGAGCGCCGGTGAAGAACGCAAGCAAGGCTGGAGCTCGGGCATTGTTATATTCCATCAAGAGAAAGAAGGCAGACTAGTAAGAAGGCCGACCACATAGAGTAGAGGGAGCGAACCAAAAAGCTCAGCTTTGCGGAGCAGACCAATCTTCCGTACCGCCCCTCTTACTCTCTCTCTATAAAAAAAGCCTGCGGGAAGGACGAAGAGCTAAGCCACTAATGTCGTGGCGAAGGTTATACTTCAAAAAGTCAGCGAAGCTAAGGTTTCGTATGTGTTATATCCTTTCGATCAAGCAACAACTTCTAAGGCAATGAAATTGTTCAAGAAGTCAAAAAAGAGCGCTAGGGAAAAATGGGGAGAGAGAAAGTTGCAGAAGTGCTTCTAGATCTCATGAAATAAGGCAGAATTTAGAACATTTTATTCTATCTCTTGCTTTCCCTTTATGATAAAGAAAGATCAAGAAGACTTTCTAGTCTTAAATTCATTTTAAAATAATCTATCAGTTCAGTTACTTAGCATGACTATGCTGACATCTTTTTGTATGTGATGTGTACAGGACTCTAAAAAAAATTGCTTTATCCGTACCAGATAGGCGTTATGGCAAAGAACATGAAGAAAACTAAAGAATAAATTTGTCCAATAGTAATTGAGATAACATTTGATAGTGCAGTAATGCTCCCAGTTCCAAGAAAATGGTTTTTATCCCAAAAATATTGAAAAGCATCGGTGGCATATATAAGGAGTACTTAGTTGTTACCTCTTTATTCTTAGCTTATGCCTATCGGATGTGGACTCAGTCACTTTTTTCTTCACTTGCACCGAAAAGTCAGGCTTCCCTCAAGGCTAGCAGAGGGGGGAAATACAGTTGAGGCCTGGATCACCTATAATATATAAGAAAAAGATAATTTGCTATCTTTTCAATGCGTCAGGGAACAAAGGCATTCCTATTGACTACCCGTACACTGGTCTTGTCAGCCTCTCCTTTACACAAGGAAGGTCACTACTGCGAGCAAGTCTTTCTCGGATTTACTGTGTAATCTAACAAGGCAAGGGGAAAGGGTATTCTTTAAACTAAACCAATACTCCCCAGGTAAAGAAAGAGTAGCAGCTTGACCATTTGTGTACGATACTGCTTCTGTGGTTCCGCTTGCTGAAGAAGAACTTCCATCCCAGTTAATGTTTTGCCGGTAAGAAATGAGTTCAAGGTACCACTAGTAAAAAAAAGGAATCTCTTTCCTGATCTAGCAAATCAGTTTGCATTAGCTCTACTTAAGGTCCCGGCCTATAGTAGTTGTTAGCGTTCATCACTCTATTCTCCTCCTTCTGCCTCTGTTCTAGTTAGTGAGTACTCTTTTAGGATCGCGTCACGAGTCGGAGAGTTCAAGCGCTTAGACCTGAAACAAAAGAAACTCGATCTGATTCATGCCCTGCAGATGAATATCAACGAATTCTCTTCATACGAGAATAAGCTTACGGTGTCGGACAATAGGCTTCCTCGAGTATTAACCATGCCACTAGGGGGCAAGACCATCAGAATTTCAAGCATTACTTTCTTATACTTTATTTCCGACAAGTATAATAAATAGTAAGGAATATGCCCGGAATCCGTTCTTTTCGTAGCCGCTAGTGCCTACTGAGCTAGACCTGGTGAGATCACCCGAGGCTTTTCCAGACGAAATAAAGTAAGTACTCTGAGACATTTTAGAACAGTCACTTTGGTCGTTACACTCTATCGGTACCATAATAATTTCCCTCTAGGCCACTTCCTTCGGCTTCGCTTCGTTCGAGCAAAACCTTAACTTTCGTGGCAATGGACTTGGAAAGGACATTCGGCTTTCTTTGTGGTTTGGCTCTCCGGAAAGGAGAGGGTTGCGAGTTCGAATCTCAGTTAGTTGCATCGCTGGGAATCGATTCACGTAATGGATCTGATGTATCCCTAGCGAGTTCGGAGGGATTGGATCAGGTATCCGTATACCCTGCTATTCCACTCCGATCTCTCACCCCTTCCCCATGAGGAAGCCCTCCTTGCTTTCATTTCTTTAATCCCACAAAGATCTTTCTGCAATTGAGCATTGCTGCCTCCTTCTTTGTAGGTCGATTAGATTCTTCCTTTCCAGCAGAAGGCTAATCCTGTTCCCTCTATATGACCATTTCTATTTAGTCAAAAGACTAGTTTAATTTGCTCTGAGGATGGGATTTTAATGAAGCTTTCTTTATTCAGACTTTCTCGCTGCTCAACTAAGGGAAAGACAGGAAGCAGTTCAGCCCAGTACGCAACTTCAGTCAGGGGATAACACCACAGTTAAAGTATGACGTAGTCCAGCACCTCAAAATAAAAAGCTAGGTTGAGCGTGTACGGCCCGCTTCGATGGCGGGTTGGCGGTTAACCCCCTACCATACTAAGTCTTTCTCCGATCAGGGTTCTTCACCAAATAAACTGGCCCATAGTAATATGATGATACATGGCTGGCTCTAACCAAAGCGGGCGGCGGTCTGGTCATTCCATACCAGTTCTCTCGGGCATAGAACTTCAGTGCTCTTTCACGTAATAGATGCATCCAGCGTAGGGGGATGGGGATCTTGGCTTCATGCAAACGAGATCGTACCCTATCCCTCTACACTCCACAAGTACTTGCTTCAAATTCTACAAGGGTGGAAACAAAGAAGCAAGAAGGGGTTTGCCGAAATCACTTAATTAGATTTACTAATTTCGAGGTAGCATATATGTAAGAGACTCTTCCAATCCACGAGTAGAGTCTGGTCCGCCTTAAATGATATCTTTTAACGACTTAATTTTTTATTACTTGCCGCTGAACCCGTAGCATTCTCGAGTGTTGACTCCTGCTTCCCTTATCTGACGCATTTTTTTATACTTAGACCTAACCCTTTTAGGAAGTAACTAAACCTTTATCGAGTCACTGTCGTCCCAGCCCTCGGAGAGGTATCAAGGAAGAGCCACGAAGACTGACCAGAGCGATAGAGGTTTCTACCTTAACGGAAGCTTCTTGAAAAGCGCTTTCCCGGGATGCTTTCAACTTCACCCACCGATGAAACTATAGATAAATATCTTATCCGATTGTCTAACAATCAGGTAACGAAGAAATCCCCAGTCCCTTCAAAAGAAAAAAAATCTACGACGAGAGCTGCGGCTAAAGGTATAAGGTTCAAAGGACCTTTACCAGAGAATACTAAAGAAAAAGGATCAGAAGTTAAAGAACTTCATGAGGCAGAAGCTGCACTGCACCGCTGAAGCCACTATTCACTCGACGCAATCTTAGAAAAGAAAAGCTGATGCAACGATGATCGGAAGAAAGTGACAGTGAGGAAACTGAACCCCAGGAAGTACCCCGAAAGGAAAAGAGGTGCTAGCTCTAGAGTCAGCCCCAAATTTCATTCAGCAACAGGAAGAATTGAATACAATTCAACTAATTGTCTCCTCTTTAACCACCTCTGGAAAGAACCTCCTGTTGCAACGACTACACGTTGCTAAAACTTCTTTTAGAATTACAACTGAGCGACAGGCTCAGACCTTTATCACTACAAACACTATCTACCAAGCTGTTATGGAGATTTAAACCAGAGGAGAGTCCAGTACTGAATATCTCGATCATGGAAGGTGACGATGAAAGAGGCCACCGTATCAAGGCGTACATCCGTGTGATCGAGACTATACGATACCGCTGAAAGCAGAAACCGTAACTTTTGCAAAGCCTTGCTTCGCCATCAGGCGTCACGAAGAACAGACTCCCTAAAGTGAACTAAGGATAACACCCCGCTAATGCTAGCTGCTTTTGTGGAAAAAGAAATGTCCCTTACTTTGTTAACTGACGTAAGGAGAGCACTTTACTAGTAGGCTAAGGTAGTGTATCGAGGGGCTTGCTGCGATCAAGGAGCTTAATGCGTCTTTATGGCATAACCCGGAAAGACTTTTCTTAGTCTTTCTCCTATTACTATCGCACCCTTTACGCTACCGCCGTTGCTTGGTTAGTCGGATCAATCTCACTCTCGAAGTTGGGAAGAAGAAACCGAAAATGCGAGGGGTGCGAAGCACGAAGCATGACATTTTGGAATAACTCTTCATCGGGTCGACGAGACAGCAGAGGATTTGAAGTTACCTACACATGTGACGGGGGGAAGATTTTAGATGGGTTTGAATTTCGAAAGGAATCGATTAGCTATAAAGTCTCAGTCTCACGATCCGTCAATAGCCTGGAACAAGGCAACTAGAGCTCGTGTGGAAGGCAACTCTGTTTAGCCAGCAAGCATAGGAAATAAATCCCCCCGGGGAACTTACTATGAATGCTAATCCATTAGTTGACGCTCGAAGTTAGCTGCTTGGCATGAGTAGCTTGGCTTGCTCATGCGGGAAAGAAAGTAACCATTTCATTCATATACTAATCTTCTAATCCAGCTCGAGAAGTTTTTTTGTTTCAAAGTAGATCGGGAGTTCAAGCAGATGTTATATTAGGGGGAGGTTTACTATTATAGTCTACAGGCCACTTAGCTAAACGAAATCCTGAGTATCGACTGTCGTGTGAGTCTCGACCAATGTGTAGCTGCCGTTAAAAGGCTATAAGTAACGGCATTCTCAGTTAAGATAACAGGATTCAAGCTTGAAAAAGTGTACGTGCTTGTTTTGTTATAAGTAGATGTAGATGTGAAGGTGCCTAAGGAACCGCCCTAACCCCCTCCCCTGAAATACGTTGTTAGAGGCGTTGGCTATTCGTAGATCTGTTATACAGGCGATTTAGCTACTTGAAACCGGGTCTTAGGTTAGGGGATACCTGCAGAACCGTGTAATTGTGGAACAAGCTACACACGCGACATGTCAAAGAAAGCTTCCGTTAAGGAAGTATCAAAGATAGGAGAACGAGATCCGGGCAGACGCGTGTTAAAGGAAAAAGACGTATGAATCGATAAGACCTGATCTCCGATCTGTTTCACGAAAAGGAGCTAAAATGCCACTTTCGAATGATGACGAAAGAGGTTCTTTTAGGCCTTATTTCCCTCGAGAAGCTGTAGCTAACCTAGGAGTTGTTAGAGGCCCGGGGAGTACCATGAGTTGATGTCTAGATAACTATTCTTATAGGACCGGACTAGGTATTGACTATCCCACACCGGAGGAACGGAAACACCCCTTTCACAAGCAAGCTACGCACCTTTGAGTTCCCGGGGTGAGGTGCGAAGCTAGTTCCCGAGTAAGTAGCTAAAGCAAGCGATTGTAGGTACGCGTTGTGTATATATTATCTTATATAAGATAAGCGGATTGGTGTGGAACTAGATCCTCTGCTCGAGTCAGAGTTGTTGTGTAGCCAGGTTCACCTGCCCAATGCCAATGATACTAAGAGCTAGCTTTGCTACCCTGGGGCTCATTGAAAAGTATCCTTGCTATCTTCGACAGTCTTGAGAGCGAGGGCCGCCCCCTACTTGAACTCTTTTCGTTAGAAAAAAAATAGGACCTTGAGGCGCTCTCTCCCTTTTTTATAGGGGGTCGCCCTTTTCCCAATGCCTTTCGTCCAACGGCGGTAATCAAATCAAGTATAATGCTGGTTAGCTGCCTTTCCCTTATCTATGATAGCAGCAAACTCAACAGATTCAATGGCAGCCCTCTTTTTTTTTCCTTCAACAGTGGAAACAAGGAAAAGAGCGGCTTCCCCTATCACAGTTTCTGAAACAAAAGCAAGAACTGCTGAGTCGACTTCCCCGACGGTCTAAACCGGGTATTCACTTCTAGTCTCTCTGCCTCCATTTGACTGATGCCATTAAGATGAGAGCGATGCAGCGGCAGAGGCGACATTAGCAGCGGGAGAAGCAACATCCCTTTCTTATGGCTAAGTCAGGCTTTTCCCTACTCATCATCTCTATCTCGAACCATGTTACCATTCGTTCCGAGTCGCCAAGAGCTAGAACAGCTTCTTCCCCCTCGGGAAGTAAGATAGCAGGAATAGTAGATCCACTACGCTTTGCGCCTCGTATTCCTTCTTTAAGGCCGGGAGCCGGGAACTCAAAAAGCATCTATCTGGATGGTGGTCACTCCTTGCCTACTTATCTTCCGATCTTCCGATAAAACTTCCAACAACGTGCCATAAGGGCTAAAATCGCTTATTTTCAATAGCTGCGGTTCTTCCTGTATTGCTCCTCTTATGGAGATAGGGACTCTTCCTTTTGAGTTGAGTTTCCTCCCCTTTAACTTAACAACAACAAAACAAGCAAGGGCTGACGCTACCGCCGTTGCGCGTTAGCGCATCCGTTTCCTTGGTTATTTAGAAATAGTTTATTTGTTGTTGTTAAGTTTATAGGGTGTTGGAATTCTTTAAGGTCCGGAGGGGCTTGAACTCTCAGCTGATTCAACTCAAGCTTTTAGCTCTTCTTCTGACTCTACTCTTCCTGACGCAACTCAAAAAGCTTCTTTACCGGGGATCAACTACTCTGCCATTCCTTTATTGTATTGGCTGGTCTAATGAAAGAAAGTTTTTTTTAGCATTCGGAATGCTCTTATGTGTAGGATTCAATTCCAGTCTCTCTTGAGAGATTCATAGGGTTTGGGAATTCATCCAAATGCTGGCATTCAAGCCGATCCATACGCTAACACCCAGCCATTGTCTTAGAAGGACGCTTTCTCGAGTGCGTTCCTTCCTTTCTCACCAATCTTATTTTCCCTAGAAAAAAGGTACACTACGTGATGTACTAAATAAGCAAATCGGCTCTTTTCACTTTCTACCTCCGGCCCTTCATGGACCTAGTCAAAGCCTAACTGGCAACTCTATCCTCAGCTACATCTCCAGTAGTTTCGTGATCTCCTTTTTGACTTAACCTTGCTATTTTCTTTTTTTGCTTATTCACATCTTATTTACCTCCTCACTCGAGTAACACACAACCCTTCGAACTTACAGCCACTACCCAAAACATCTTTCTATGACACCCTGCCCGACATCGTCACCCTTTCTTTTTTTCAATCGCGTTTGATGATTGTGAAGCCGTTTGACATATATGCCTTCATTCGGGGAGGAGTTTTTCGAAAGGGATTGGACGGACTGATAGGATGGAGAAAGGCATTGGGCCAAGCAAGAATAAGAAGGGGAAAGCATTAGACCTTCAGGCCATCGGGTATTCGGGGATGACCTATATGATGTGGGGGGGATATGATTGGAAGCTTTTCCAAGAGACAAGGAGACATACGGAATACCATAGAATTCGATGTACCGAAGGAAGAAGAGTTCCTCGATGAAGGCTTGGAATTAAAAAAAATGGTTGGTAACAAATACGACTACTGCAACAAATAGAACAATAAGACGATAGGGGTATGCGACTAGACCTGCAAGACTCGCTTTGGCTTACTCCACTGAAAGGGCATTCACCCGATCTATGACAACATGCGTACGGGATAGAACGAATCGAAAGCTTACGGACTGCAGACAGACAAGGAAATAAAGTCCGCCCTAAAAGCCGAGGCTATTTCACTTTAATCAGACACGAATACAGCGAAGACTTCGACAGCTTAGAATGCGTCACCTTATGCTTACGACGGATTGGACTGCTTAGGCGGCTTAGTAGCCAGGAGTTTTATTACTTTAATAAAGAATTATTTACATAAGTCAAAATGAAGATTCTGTTTTCAAGGAACATGCCATGCGGTAGCGGAAATGACTAAAGAAGCGAAGGAAGATTCCCCCGCTGGTGCTTACTCTCAGTCTCAAGGAAAAGCTTTTACGACTGAGCGGACATACCGAGAGAAGGAATAGACCTAGCCCCTCGATACAAAGGAATTTTCCCCGGGCAGCAGGTAAGGTAATAGGAAACTTCGCCTACAAAGACGATCGGGAATGGGCCCCGCTCACATTCTCTTTATCGAATCCTTGACGGCAGATAGGACTATTCCTGCTTGCTCTTGCCCTTGGCTTGTGTGCGAGCTTCCGATGGCGATTTATAAATTTAGAATATGATACGGAACCTAAGGGATTTAAAATCAAGTAGAGCTAAAAGACCTGTTCCCGTGGTTGAGGTTGCTAGTGCCAATGCGCCTCTGCTTGATTTTCTTTCAAATGGATGGCTCGCTATTTCATTGAATAGGAATAAGCGCCGCTAGTCTTTCTTTTCAGTTACAGAATTACGCAGTTTTGAAAGTAGTAGCCCGTCACAGTGCTAAGAGCAGAGAGTTCAATTTCTTGCTAATCTGGTGATATCTTAGTAAAGGCCAAGCCAAGAGGAATCGATTTAGCAGTCCATACCAGGTAGATTTAGGAGTGACTGGCAGTGAATGCCCGGTAGCAAAGGTGCGAAGCAGACTCGGCTTAACTTCACTTGAGTTCGGTTTCCCCTGGAAATGATGGAATAAGCTTTTCTTCCTCGACGCGACTATGAGCTCATAGGGAGCTGGGAATGAACTTGGTTAGCTGGGACTAAGAAGGGATAGGATTTGATTAGCGCGCTTTCTGCCTGTCCTTTCCTTACTCTGTCGATGGTAAAAACTTTGTTTGTGGTACGAATATTATGTCATACTGGTTGAGCAGTATCAACCATGACGCGAGTTGGGCGTTCAGCGAACCTGCGTCACTTTGATGAAGAAAGCTTGACTCCTTACACCCACCTGGTATATGATATTACCCATTAGGTAATGTCGCATCTTCTGTGCCGCAAACGAGGCAGCATTCCTTTTGGAGGGGTAAGAATCCCTTTTTGACTCTGCACCATTGATTTCACTATTCTTAGTGTTTTTTAATGGAATAATTCCTTCATATTCATAGAGATAGGGGACATAATTCACATGGATATTGTAAGTCTCGCTTGGGCTGCTTTAATGTCAGTCTTTTCATTTTCCCTTTCACTCGTAGTATGGGGAAGAGGTGGACTTGCGAAGTTTTCGTATAATTGAGTTTTGAGTTGAGGAAGAAAACTGTATCAATTGTTTTATAGATCGTTCTGCAAAGCGTTTGTAACTAAAATAATGTCAATCCAAGAGATATTTCACTGATTATTCCCATGTTTGTATTTCGAAAGGGGATATAGATGATAGGAAATTTTTTCTTTCTTTCTTTTTCCTAAATTATCCATTTTGCCCGAACGGGCTCTTACCAGAATTATATCGGGACAATGAGGAACAACAGAGCCCTTTTTTTTATTTCCCTCTTTAAAAAAAGAAAGTCAATCTTATTCTGTAACTCGGGTCGATATGTTTGGGAGTCATGGTCACATCAAACATTTTTCTACTGACGAAGTCGCGCTCGCGTCATTCGCTGACCAGTCGGGAGGATAGTACATTCTAACTCACATGCTTACTAAACCTTCACTCGGGGGCAACGGCGCGACTGCTAAATCGACTGGATCTGGATCATCCGGAACTACTAATAAATCTCTGACTATGGCAATTAGGACTCTACCCTCTTTTGATCACGATTTTCAAAAATGCCTGGATCGCTGCTCTTCCGGGCCGGGTCGAGCCTTTTAATAAATAATAAGAAATGAATAGTGCATCGTATGTAGTAGTAGCGAGCAGTTCCTTCCCAGATCGAGAAGCTTGAGCAATGAATTTTCCCATACAGATAGAGGCGCTTATAGCCTTGCCTCTGGCTTTGCCTCCTGCACCACTACGGGTGAATCTATTCGATCCGGAATTTCACTATCCCTAAAAAAAAGGCTTTTCTGCTTCCAGGTAGACGAATGTGGGTGCGTACTGCTCTTTTTACTAGTCTGACTTCTTATCGGTTGTGGCTGATTGTGAGCTGGTGCGCGTAACTGCGAGACGATTAGGTTCGCCCGTGACGCTTTTGGTCGGTGCCCCAGATCCTGGAGAGCAGAGGATGAAAAAATCCGCTACATCCACCCTCTGCCCTGATTCAACTTCTCCCTGTACGGATCCATGTTTCGCCTTCTTTCAGTCCGTCATCAGTTAAGCGGCACCCATCCCTTTTACTGTTAAGGTTTCGCATCTCTCAAGCCCTGGTTGGCTACTGACTTGGCTTCGTTCACTCAACT